TTGCCTCTACATCGGGCAAATTTGGTTAATTCTTTACTTTATGTTATATGCCGTATCCGCGAGAATATCATATCTTTCGATGGGGAAGGGGGTATACCCCCTTCGATTTCTATTTCTACATCTAGGATCCGACTTGTACCATTGATAATAATAATAACTGAACCATTATGGCAAAGAAAAGTTTGATTCATAGGGAGAAGAAGAGGCAAAAATTGGAACAAAAATATCATTTGATTCGCCGATCCTCAAAGAAAGAAATAAGCAAGGTTCCGTCCTTGAGTGATAAATGGGAAATTCGTGGAAAGTTACAATCCTTACCGCGTAATAGTGCACCTACACGTCTTCGTCGACGTTGCTTTTCTACTGGAAGAGCGAGAGCTAACTATAGAGATTTTGGACTATCCGGACACATACTTCGTGAAATGGTTCAGACATGTTTGTTGCCGGGGGCAACAAGATCAAGTTGGTAAGGATTAAAATGTCACTTCATTTTTCTATTTCGTTCGATGATCGTAGATCATAGAGGGGCCCCTTGACTATTCTGTAGAAATAGGCTATACTATTTCTACAGGTATGGAAGAGGGGCGCATTCAATTCTTGTTTGTTCATTAGTTTCGTTTCTAGGGTTTCCTTTCATCGCGGGATAGAGCAGTCTGGTAGCTCGCAAGGCTCATAACCTTGAGGTCAGGGGTTCAAATCCCCTTCCCGCACCATTTTTTTTTTTCAAAAAAAAATGAGACTTTATTCTATATTTTTATTCTATCTTTATTTTTATTCTATTACTAGTAAATAGATTCTATTACTATTAACTAGTAATTAATTAATTAAGACTTTGCTTTTTGCTTTAGAGTGGGAGGTATTTATTATATTACAGTCAACTAGAACGAATCCTTTATCTTTTTAAATACATTACCCTGGGCGGATAGCGGGAATCGAACCCGCGTCTTCTCCTTGGCAAAGAGAAATTTTACCATTCAACTATATCCGCATTGTTCGTTCTTGATACAAAAGGTCTGGATAATATTTGGTCAGAGCTAGATCAGATACTCTTTTGAGGGCAATTTTTTTCAAATTCCATCAATAAATTAACAAATTAATATATTAATAATTTGTTAATTATATTAACATATATTAAGATTCAAATAATTCAAATTCGATTTCTATTTTATTTATTTCAATTTAATATATCTAAATATTTGAAAATTTGAATTTAGTATATCTAAATATATAATACAAATATTATATATTTGTATTATATATTTGAATACAGTTGAATACAGATTTTTTTTGAATCCATTTTTCTTTTTTTTTTCATATTTGATTTCATTCATCATTCAAGTTCTATTTATTTAAGTTACAGATTACAGAAGTTTGACTAATGAGCCCCCCCTCCAATTTATTTGCATTTTTGGGGGGACTTATACTTATATTTTTTATTGAATTTGAATGTATCTCACAATCCGAAAAATTCGTGGAAGGGGTCGTTTTTGGATCTGGAATGAATAGATTCAAGAAATAAGAGAATTAAGGATACCCACCAGAAAAACTAATCCGATCCATAATGATGTACCAGAAAATACAATATTTTTATTACTCAACCAACCATCAGGAGAAGCGAATACAACAGGTACGCTAATCAATAAGATTGACGAAGTAGCAATTAATGCAAAAACAGCCAATTGGAAAGCAATAGTCATGTTTCTAATCCTCCAAGCTATCAACAAAAGAACTATACCCTTTAATCCCTCTATCATATCGACCAAACAAACAATTTGAATAAAGTACCGCCCACATAGAGGGATTTTACCATGAATCCATTGATTCTATATGACTTATTTCCAACCCCTTTACCACTTTTATTTGGACATGAAATCGAAGGTGATTTTTTTGACTTCCTGTTCACAAATGGGCATGCTAGATCATGCATCTCATCTATCTATATATACAGATAGATCGACCTATAGATTCACACACAATATCTTTCTATACATGATAGTATCAACTCATATGGCCATGTTCTATTCGGTAGAATAAAAGAGAAATTATCTCTTGGAGAGATGGCTGAGTGGTTGATAGCTCCGGTCTTGAAAACCGGTATGGTTCGAAACAAAGAACTATCGAGGGTTCGAATCCCTCTCTCTCCTTTTTTTCTTTTGATCGATGAATTTTTTTTCTTTCTTTATTGGCTTTTCTTCTTAAGTTAAAATTTTGAAAATCGTAATAGAATATTAATATTACGAAAAAAAGTCATTATTACGAAAAAAAAAAAGGGGGGGGAATGGCTCGGCTATCCCACCCAGCCGAGCCAGAAAAACAAATGGATTCGATAGAAATTGAAAAAAAAAAAGGAAAACAGAAGACTTTTGAAATATGACCGACCTGATTCCTTGAATATGTAGGGTGAATTCAAATCGATTCCTACTTTAAGTATTGGAAGTATTGGACCCCCCCTCTCAGTTAAGAGGAGTCATCGAAAGAACAGGTTCAAAATCACGATCAA